ATCGATTCGATCGCAACTTCGAATATCGAATTCAAAGGTATCAAATAGAGAATGATACTCTGAATCATAGAACTAGAATGAAATACACGATCAACCAACATTTCTCAAATTTGAAAAAAAAGAGTCAGAAGAAATGGTTCGATTCTCTTATTTTGATTTCTCGAACCGAGAGATCCATGAATCGGGATCCTAATGCATATAGATACAAATGGTCCAATGGGAACAAGAATTTCCAGGAACATTTGGACCATTTCATTTCTGAGCAGAATAGCCGTTTTCAAGTAGTGTTCGATCGATTACGTATTAATCAATATTCGATTGATTGGTCTGAGGTTATCGACAAAAAAGATTTGTCTAAGTCACTTTGTTTCTTTTTGTACAAGTTTCTTATCTTTTTTTCCAAGTTTCTTCTCTTTTTGTCTAAATCACTTCCTTTTTTCTTTGTGAGTTTCGGGAGTATCCCCATTCATAGGTCCGAGATCCACATCTATGAATTGAAAAGTCCGAATCATCCACTCTGTAATCAGCTGTTCGAATCAATAGGTTTTCAAATCGTTCATTTGAAAAAATGGAAACCCTTCTTATTAGATGACCATGATACTTCCCAAAAATCGAGATTCTTGATCAATGGAGGAACAATATCACCATTTTTGTTCAATAAGATACCTAAGTGGATGATTGACTCTTTCCATACTATAAAGAATCGTAGGAAATTTTTTGATAACACGGATTCCTGTTTATCAATGATATCCCATGATGAAGATAATTGGCTGAATCCCGTGAAACCATTTCATAGAAGTTCATTGATATCCTCTTTTTATAAAGCAAATCGACTTCGATTCTTGAATAATCGATATCACTTCTGCTTCTATTGTAACAAAAGATTGCCTTTTTATGTAGAAAAGGCCTGTATCAATAATTATGATTTTACGTATGGACAATTCCTCAATATCTTGTTCATTCGCAACAAAAGATTTTCTTTGTGCGGCGGTAAAAAAAAACATGCTTTTTTGGAGAGAGATACTATTTCACCAATCGAGTCACGGGTATTTAACATATTGATACTTAACGATTTTCCGCAAAGTGGTGACGAAGGATATAACTTGTACAAATCTTTCCATTTTCCAATTCGATCCGATCCATTCGTTCATAGAGCTATTTACTCGATCGCAGACATTTCTGTAACACCTCTAACAGAGGGGCAAATAGTCAATTTTGAAAGAACTTATTGTCAACCTCTTTCAGATATGAATCTACCCGATTCAGAAGGGAAGAACTTGCATCAGTATCTCAATTTCAATTCAAACATGGGTTTGATTCATATTCCATGTTCTGAGAAATATTTACCATCCGAAAATAGGAAAAAAGGGATTCCTTGTCTAAAAAAATGCCTTGAGAAAGGGCAGATGTATAGAACCTTTCAACGAGATAGTCTTTTTTCAACTCTCTCAAAATGGAATCTATTCCAAACATATATACCATGGTTCCTTACTTCGACAGGGTACAAATATCTAAATTTCATATTTTTAGATACTTTTTCAGACCTATTGCCGATACTAAGTAGCAGCCAAAAATTTGTATCCATTTTTCATGATATTATGCATGGATCAGATATATCATGGCGAATTCTTCAGAAAAAATTGTGTCTTTCACAATGGAATCTGATAAGTGAGATTTCGAGTAAGTGTTTACATAATCTTCTTCTGTCCGAAGAAATTATTCATCGAAATAATGAGTCACCATTGAAGAAATTATTCATCGAAATAATGAGTCACCATTTGATATCGACACATCTGAGATCGCTAAATGTTCGGGAGTTCCTCTATTCAATCCTTTTCCTTCTTCTTGTTGCTGGATATCTCGTTCGTACACATCTTCTCTTTGTTTCTCGAGTCTATAGTGAGTTACAGACAGAGTTCGAAAAGGTCAAATCTTTGATGATTCCATCATACATGATTGAGTTGCGAAAACTTCTGGATAGGTATCCTACATCTGAACAGAATTCTTTCTGGTTAAAGAATCTCTTTCTAGTTACTCTGGAACAATTAGGAAATTCTCTAGAAGAAATACGAAGTTCTGCTTCTGGCGGCAACATGCTATGGGGTGGTGGTTCCGCTTATGGGGTCAAATCAATACGTTCTAAGAAGAAATATTTGAATCTCATCGATCTCATAAGTATCATACCAAATCCCATCAATCGAATCGCTTTTTCGAGAAATATGAGACATCTAAGTCATACAAGTAAAGCGATCTATTCATTGATAAGAAAAATAAAAAACGTGAATGGTGATTGGATTGATGATAAAATAGAATCCTGGGTCTCGAACAGTGATTCGATTGATGATAAAGAAAGAGAATTCTTGGTTCAGTTCTCTACCTTAACGACCGAAAAAAGGATTGATCAAATTCTATTGAGTCTGACTCACAGTGATCATTTATCAAAGAATAACTCTGGTTATCAAATGATTGAACAACCGGGAACAATTTACTTACGATACTTAGTTGACATTCAGAAAAAGTATCTAATGAATTATGAGTTCAATACATCCTGTTTAGTAGAAAGACAGATATTCCTTGCTCATTATCAGACAATCACTTATTCACAAACCCTGTGTGGGACTAATAGTTTTCATTTCCCGTCTCATGGGAAACCCTTTTCGCTCCGCTTAGCCCTATCCCCCCCTAGGGGTCTTTTAGTGATAGGTTCTATAGGAACTGGACGATTCTATTTGGTCAAATACCTAGCTGCAAACTCCTATGTTCCTTTCATTAGAGTATTTCTGAACAAGTTCCTGGATAAGGGTTTTCTTATTGATGATAGTGACGATATTGACGATATTGACGATATTGATGATAGTGATAATAGTTATGATAGTGACGATATCGACCGTGACCTTGATACGGAGCTGGAGTTGCTAACTATGATGAATGCGCTAACTATGGATATGATGCCGGAAATAGACCGATTTTATATCACCCTTCAATTCGAATTAGCAAAAGCAATGTCTCCTTGCATAATATGGATTCCAAACATTCATGATCTGGATGTGAATGAGTCGAATTCCTTATCCCTCGGTCTATTAGTGAACTATCTCTCCAGGGATTGTGAAAGATGTTCCACTAGAAATATTCTTGTTATTGCTTCGACTCATATTCCCCAAAAAGTAGATCCTGCTCTAATAGCTCCGAATAAATTAAATACATGCATTAAGATACGAAGGCTTCTTATTCCACAACAACGAAAGCACTTTTTTACTCTTTCATATACTAGGAGATTTCACTTCGAAAAGAAGATGTTCCATACTAATGGATTCGGGTCCATAACTCTGGGTTCCAATGTACAGATCTTGTTAGCACTTACCAATGAGGCCCTATCGATTAGTATTATACAAAAGAAATCCATTATAGACACTAATATAATTAGATCTGCTCTTCATAGACAAACTTGGGATTTGCGATCTCAGGTAAGATCGGTTCAGGATCATGGGATCCTTTTCTATCAGATAGGAAGGGCTGTTTCACAAAATGTACTTCTAAGTAATTGCTCCATAGATCCTATATCTATCTATATGAAGAAGAAATCATGTAATGAGGGGGATTCTTATTTGTACAAATGGTATTTCGAACTTGGAACGAGTATGAAGAAATTAACGATACTTCTTTATCTTTTGAGTTGTTCTGCCGGATCGGTCGCTCAAGACCTTTGGTCTCTACCCGGACCTGATGAAAAAAATGGGATCACTTCTTATGGACTCGTTGAGAATGATTCTGATCTAGTTCATGGCCTATTAGAAGTAGAAGGCGCTCTGGTGGGATCCTCACGGACAGAAAAAGATTGCAGTCAGTTTGATAATGATCGGGTGACATTACTTCTTCGGCCCGAACCAACTAATCCTTTAAATATGATTCAAAATGGATCTTGTTCTATCGTTGATCAGAGATTTCTCTATGAAAAATATGAATCGGAGTTTGAAGAAGGGGAAGGAGTCCTCGACCTGCAACAGATAGAGGAGGATTTATTCAATCACATAGTTTGGGCTCCTAGAATATGGTGCCCATGGGGCTTTTTATTTGATTGTATCGAAAGGCCCAATGAATTGGGATTTCCCTATTGGGCCAGGTCATTTCGGGGCAAGCGAATCTTTTATGATGAAGAGGATGAGCTTCAAGAGAATGATTCGGAGTTCTTGCAGGGTGGAACCATGCAGTACCAGACACAAGATAGATCTTCCAAAGAACAGGGCTTTTTTCGAATAAGCCAATTCATTTGGGACCCCGCGGATCCACTCTTTTTCCTATTCAAAGATCAGCCTTTTGTCTCTGTGTTTTCACATCGAGAATTCTTTGCAGATGAAGAGATGTCAAGGGGACTTCTTACTTTCCAAACAGATCTTCCTACATCTATATATAAACGCTGGTTTATCAAGAATACGCAAGAAAAGCATTTCGAATTGTTGATTCATCGCCAGAGATGGCTTAGAACCAATAATTCATTATCTAATGGATTTTTCCGTTCTAATAATCTATCCGAGAGTTATCAATATTTATCAAATATGTTCCTATCTAACGGAATACTATTGGATCAAATGACAAAGACATTGTTGAGAAAAAGATGGCTTTTCCCGGATGAGATGGTTGTTGCTATCTGCTCCAATAACGAATCATTGGTTTAACTGAATAACTAAATAAAATTGATCGACCTTTCTTTCTCTTCGTCTCGGGTCGATGGATCTTCTCAATGGAAATATCCCCTATATGGATCATACATATTCCAATTGACTGAGCCTAACTTTAATTGTTTTGTTCTGAAGCAAAGAGATCCACGGGGCGGTTTGTCCAGATATTCACGACCAAGAAGTACTGAATTCTCTTTCTCTTTTCGGATAGACCCTTGAAAGGAGAAGGAAGGTTAGAATGCCAACAGGCGTCTATTATTGAATTCACGCGACCCGAGAGTACAGTACCCATTTTTGGAACGTCCGGTCGGGGGTACAGGGCGG